TTCCACTTATTTGATGGGATGGTTAAGAGATTATCTATGGTTAAACTCTTCACAACTTATCAATGGATATAACCCGTTTGGTATGAATAGTTTATCAGTCTGGGCATGGATGTTCTTATTTGGGCATCTTGTTTGGGCTACAGGATTTATGTTCTTAATTTCCTGGCGTGGTTATTGGCAGGAATTGATTGAAACTTTAGCATGGGCTCATGAACGCACACCTTTGGCAAATTTGATTCGATGGAAAGATAAACCAGTAGCTCTTTCAATTGTGCAAGCAAGATTGGTTGGATTAGCTCACTTTTCTGTAGGTTATATATTCACTTATGCGGCTTTCTTGATTGCCTCCACATCGGGCAAATTCGGTTAATTATTTATGTATTCTATCCGCAATAATATATTTTTTTTATTAAAAAAAATATAAGTATGCACTCTTATATTTATTTCTACATCTAGGATCCGATTTGTATCATCATCATTGATAATAAGAGGAACTGAAGCATTATGGCAAAGAAAAGTTTGATTTATCGGGAGAAGAAGAGGCAAAAATTGGAAAAAAAATATCATTTGATTCGTCGATCCTCAAAAAAGGAAATAAGTAAGATTCCGTCGCTAAGTGAGAAATGGAAAATTCATGGAAAATTACAATCCCCACCGCGTAATAGTGCACCTACACGTCTTCATCGACGTTGCTTTTCGACCGGAAGACCGAGAGCTAACTATCGAGACTTTGGACTATCTGGACACATCCTTCGGGAAATGGTTCATGCATGTTTGTTGCCAGGGGCAACAAGATCAAGCTGGTAAGGATTTAAGTATCCCTTAATTTTTCTATTTTTTTCTATGATCGATCAGGCCCCTTTACCATTCTGTCTAAATAGGCTATTCTATTTGTACAGATATGGAATAGGGGCTCATTCAATTCTTCTTTGTTTATTAGAGTTTAGTCCAAGTTTTTTTGTTTCATCGCGGGGTAGAGCAGTTTGGTAGCTCGCAAGGCTCATAACCTTGAGGTCACGGGTTCAAATCCTGTCTCCGCAACATTTTTTTTTCAAGAAATGTAAGTTTGATTCTATTAACTAGTCATTAATTAATACTTGTCTTTTGTTTTGGAACGCGAGGAAAAAATTAATATATTTCCCGGTCAACTATAACCGAATCTTTTATCTTTTTGAATCCATTTATATTTGGGCGGATAGCGGGAATCGAACCCGCGTCTTCTCCTTGGCAAGGAGAAATTTTACCATTCGACTATATCCGCATTTTTTTTCCTTTTTGATAATAAATTTATGGATAATATTTGTTCAAAGCTAGACGAGATACACTCTTTGGTTTGGGGTCATTTCATAAAATTCTACCACCCAATCAATTCAATTAACAATTCTATTAATATATATAAATATATCTATTAATATTATATATTAATATTATATTTATTCTATATATTGAATATTGAATTCCATATTCAAGAATATACGATTCTTCTATTTCCATAAAATATTATATTGTAGATTGATATCTGATATCAATTTTTTATTAGTTTTTTTATTTAGTTATTTATTACTATATTCATATTTAGTAACTATTTATTAATCTTTTATTCATATTTCATTCAAGTTCCAGAAGTTCGACCCCCCCTCTAATTTTTTATTTATTTGCATTGTATGGACTTTATTGAATTTGAATGTGTAATTCATGGAATGGGAGGGGTCATCTCATTTTTGGATCTGCAACGAATGAATTCAAGAGATAAGAGAATTAAGGATACCCACCAAGAAGACTAATCCAATCCATAAAGATGTACCAGAAAATACAACATTTTTGTTACTCGACCAACCATCAGGAGACGCAAATACAACGGGTACACTAATCAGTAAGATTGATGAAGTAATAATTAATGCAAAAACAGCCAATTGGAAAGCAATAGTCATGTTTTTAATCCTCCAAGCTATTAACAAAAGAATATACACCATTTAATCCTCTTACCCACTAAAAAATTTTAATAAATAAAGGGATTTTATCATGAATCCGTTGATTCGAGATGACTTAGTTCCAATTTCTTTTTACCACTTTTATTCTATTCGGACATGAAGTTAAAGGTTCTTTTTGACTTCACAAATGGGTATACTGGATCGCGTATCTCATTGATTTATATAGCCAGATTGATAGACCTATAAAGAAAGTCACACCCTATATCTTTCTCTACATAGTGATGGTATTAACTCATAGGGCTATGTTCTATTTGGCGAAAAAAAAATAAAATAGAAATTGTCTTTCGGAGAGATGGCCGAGTGGTTGATGGCTCCGGTCTTGAAAACCGGTATAGTTCATACAAATAACTATCGAGGGTTCGAATCCCTCTCTCTCCTTTTGTTGGATGAAGATATTTTTATCTTTATTGGCTTTTTTTACTTCTTAGCATGATAAAGAAAGGAGAATGGCTCGGCTGGATAGTATAGCCGAGCCAGAAAAAATGAGATTTAATTGAAAGAAACAAAGA